CCGCTTCCTGACACGATTGCCTCTTTATATAGATAGATATAGGATCTATGGGGTTATTACTTAGAAGTCTATTTTGTACAAGATCCCCTCCTATCTGATAGAAAAGGGTCCCATGATCCCGAGCCGGTCTTATCTTGGCTCGCAAACCCCAAGTTTGTCTATGAAGAGCTAATCTAATTGTATTAGTTTCTATAATGGATTTCTTATGTGGAATACTAATGGATAGGGCCTCGTTGCTAAGTGCTACAAGATCTAGTGCACTGGAACTCGTGGTTATGGACCCGAATCCTTTAGTATGGAACATTGTCTTTTCCAAGTAAAAACCCCTAGTATATGAAAGAATGAAAAGGTGCTTTCGTTCTTGTGGAATAAGAAGCCCTCGTACCTTAACGAAAGGAAAATAGGAATTTTTCGTTAGGTATTTGACCAAATAGGATCGTCCAGTTCCTATAGAACCTATCACTAAAATACCCGATAGGGCTAAGCGGAACGAAAAGGGTTTTCCATGAGATGGTAAATGAAAACGATTAGCTCCATGAGATGGTAAATGAAAACGATTAGCCCCACACGAGGGAATAAGTGATTGTCTGATAATGAGCAAGGAATATACGTCTTTCTGCTAAAGAGGATCTATTAAACTCATAATTCATTAGATCCTTGTTAGCAATGTCAACTAGGTATCATAAGTAAATGGATCCCGGTTGTTCAATCCTTTGATAACCAAGGTCATTCTTTGCTAAAGAGAAATGATCACTATGGGTCAGACTCAATAGAATTGGATCCATTCAAAATAGCGAGAATTAGGATTCTTGATCCCTCTCAATCTCTCTTTCAATTCGAGGATCCGGAGAGGTGTTTTCATAGCCATCTCCGAATATTTGCCATCTCCGAATATTTTCGATTTCATTTTTCTATGATATGTCTTTCTATATGAAAATTGGTTATTTACGATGTACGATGATCCCTGTTAAGCATCCATGGCTGAATGGTTAAAGCGCCCAACTCATAATTGGTAAATTTGCGGGTTCAATTCCTGCTGGATGCACGCGAACGGGAACGTTCCATAAGTCTATTGGAACTGGCTCTCTATCCATGGAATCTCATCCATCATCCATACATAACGAATTGGTATGGTATATTCATACCATAACATAAGAACAATAAGAACTCGAATTCTTATCGATACTGGAACTCAGAGCATAGGAGGGAAAGTCGATTTATGGATGGAATCAAATACGCAGTATTTACAGAAAAGAGTCTTCGTTTATTGGGAAAGAATCAATATACTTTTAATGTCGAATCGGGATTCACTAAGACAGAAATAAAGCATTGGGTCGAACTCTTCTTTGGTGTTAAGGTAGTAGCTGTGAATAGCCATCGACTACCCGGAAAGGGTAGAAGAATGGGACCTATTCTGGGACATACAATGCATTACAGACGTATGATCATTACCCTTCAACCGGGTTATTCTATTCCACTTCTAGATAGAGAAACGAACTAAAGGAGAATACTTAATAATACGGCGAAACATTTATACAAAACACCTATCCCGAGCACACGCAAGGGAACCGTAGACAGGCAAGTGAAATCCAATCCACGAAATAAATTGATCCATGGACGGCACCGTTGTGGTAAAGGTCGTAATGCCAGAGGAATCATTACCGCAAGGCATAGAGGGGGAGGTCATAAGCGCCTATACCGTAAAATCGATTTTCGACGGAATCAAAAAGACATATCTGGTAGAATCGTAACCATAGAATACGACCCTAATCGAAATGCATACATTTGTCTCATACACTATGGGGGTGGTGAGAAGAGATATATTTTACATCCCAGAGGGGCTATAATTGGAGATACTATTGTTTCTGGTACAAAAGTTCCTATATCAATGGGAAATGCCCTACCTTTGAGTGCGGTTTGAACTATTGATTTACGTAATTGGAAGTAACCAATTAGGTTTACGACGAAACCTAAAAATCGATCACTGATCCAATTTGACTACCTCTACGGGATAGACCTCAACAGAAAACTGTTGAGTAACGGCAGCAAGTGATTGAGTTCAGTAGTTCCTCATAGAAAATTATTGACTCTAGAGATATGGTAATATGGAGAAGACAAAATTGTTTGAAGCACGCACAGAACCGGAAGCGCCCCTTGTTTCAAAGAGAGGAGGACGGGTTATTCACATTTAATTTGATGGTCAGAGGCGAATTGAAAGCTAAGCAGTGGTAATTAAGACCCCCGGGTGAAAATAGGGATGTCTCCTACGTTACCCATAATATGTGGAAGTATCGACGTAATTTCATAGAGTCATTCGATCTGAATGCTACATGAAGAACATAAGCCAGATGACGGAACGCGGAGACCTAGGATGTAGAAGATCATAACATGAGCGATTCGGCGGATTTGGATTCCTTTTCTATATATCCACTCATGTGGTACTTCACCATACGATTCATATAAGATCCATCTGTCTAGAGATCGTCATATACATCTAGAAAGCCGTATGCTTTGGAAGAAGCTTGTACAGTTTGGGAAGGGGTTTTTTGAGAAAAAAGAAGAATCTACTTCAACCGATATGCCTTTAGGCACGGCCATACATAACATAGAAATCACACGTGGAAGGGGTGGGCAATTAGCTAGAGCAGCAGGTGCTGTAGCGAAACTGATTGCAAAAGAGGGTAAATTGGCCACTTTAAGATTACCATCTGGGGAGGTCCGTTTGGTATCCCAAAACTGCTTAGCAACAGTCGGACAAGTGGGTAATGTTGGGGTGAACCAAAAAAGTTTGGGTAGAGCCGGATCTAAGTGTTGGCTAGGTAAACGCCCCGTAGTAAGAGGGGTAGTTATGAACCCTGTGGACCACCCCCATGGGGGCGGCGAAGGGAAAGCCCCTATTGGTAGAAAAAAACCCACAACCCCTTGGGGTTATCCTGCGCTTGGAAGAAGAACTAGGAAAAGGAAAAAATATAGTGATAGTTTTATTCTTCGTCGCCGTAAGTAAATACGTAACTAGGAATATGGAAAATTGCATTTTTAGAATTTGCAATAATGCGATGGGCGAACGACGGGAATTGAACCCGCGCATGGTGGATTCACAATCCACTGCCTTGATCCACTTGGCTACATCCGCCCCTTATCCAGCTAAAGGATTTTCTCTTTTTTCCATTCATCATTATTCTATTTATTCTGACCTACATACCTCGATCGAGATAGTGGACATAGGATGCCACTCTTTAAAATGAAAAAAGGAGTAATCAGCTGTGACACGAAAAAAAACGAATCCTTTTGTAGCTCGTCATTTATTGGCAAAAATAGAAAAGGTCAATATGAAGGAGGAGAAAGAAATAATAGTAACATGGTCCCGGGCATCTAGCATTCTACCCGCAATGGTTGGCCATACAATCGCGATTCATAATGGAAAGGAACATATACCTATTTACATAACAAATCCCATGGTAGGGCGCAAATTAGGGGAATTCGTGCCTACTCGGCATTTCACGAGTTATGAAAGTGCAAGAAAAGATACTAAATCTCGTCGTTAACTGAATTCAGAATAGAAACATTCAGAATAAACAAAATTTATAGGATTCAAATAAAGTAAAGGTAGGCGGGTAATAACCTTATTTATGACAAGTTTCAAATTGGTAAAGTATACCCCTAGGATAAAGAAAAAGAAGAATAGGCTAAGGAAACTCGCAAGAAAAGTTCCAACCGATCGTCTACTTAAATTCGAACGGGTTTTCAAAGCACAAAAACGCATACATATGTCTGTTTTCAAAGCGCAAAGAGTTCTTGATGAGATTCGCTGGCGTTACTACGAGGAAACCGTTATGATACTGAACCTCATGCCTTATCGAGCATCTTATCCCATCTTAAAGTTGGTTTATTCGGCAGCAGCGAATGCTACTCATTATAGGGATTTCGACAAAGCGAGTTTATTCATCACTAAAGCCGAAGTCAGTAGGAGTACTATTATGAAAAAATTAAGACCTCGAGCTCGAGGACGTAGTTATTCTATAAAAAAAACCATGTGTCATATAAAAATTGTACTAAATATAGTAAAGAAATCTAAATAATCTTTAGATCAATCTAAGATTTGATTCCCAGTAAAAAAAAAAAAAGAAATAGAATAGAAAAATATGGCACAAAAAATAAATCCACTCGGTTTCAGACTTGGTACAACCCAAAATCACCATTCCTTTTGGTTCGCACAACCAAAAAATTATTCTGAAGGTCTACAAGAAGATAAAAAAATACGGGATTGTATCAAGAACTATATACAAAAGAATAGGAAAAAAGGCTCGAATAGAAAAATAGAATCAGACTCAAGTTCTGAAGTAATTACACATATAGAAATTCAAAAAGAAATCGATACAATCCACGTCATAATCCATATTGGATTCCCCAATTTATTAAAAAAAAAGGGAACAATCGAAGAATTAGAGAAAGATCTACAAAAGGAAGTTAGTTCTGTAAACCAGAGACTTAATATTTCTATCGAAAAGGTTAAAGAACCTTATAGACAACCAAATATTCTTGCGGAATATATAGCTTTCCAATTAAAAAATAGAGTTTCATTCCGAAAAGCTATGAAAAAAGCCATTGAATTAACTAAAAAAGCGGATATAAAGGGAGTCAAAATCCAAATCGCAGGTCGTCTAGCAGGGAAAGAAATTGCACGTGCCGAATGCATCAAAAAGGGCAGACTGCCCCTCCAAACAATTCGCGCTAAAATTGATTATTGCTGCTATCCAATTCGAACTATCTATGGAGTCTTAGGTGTAAAAATTTGGATATTCCTAGAAGAAGAATAACTAACCATGCCTTCCCATTCTACTGAAGTGATAGAATAAAAAAGACAAGAACCTTATTTTTCCCAAAACCCCTAAAAAAAGAAGGAATTATACCTCTTTCTATAAGATTTAATGAAAATTGATAAATCTTTTAATATAATTGCTATGCTTAGTGTGTGACTCGTTAGTTTTTTCTTTAGGGTTAAAAATGGAGATTGAAAAAAAATTGGCTGAACCCTACTAAAAATAGAAAAAAAAACTTAGTAATTATAGAAAATTAACTAATAACCAACCTATTGCTTCGTATTGTCGAGATCCTAACTAAGAAACAGTCACTATGTGAATAAATACATCTATAAAAAATGAGTAGATCTATCATATAGTTGTAGCAACTGCATTTTTTTCTCTACAAAAGAAACCAGATTCTAGGCTGTGAAGCAAAACTAAAGGGATGTGGATAAAAGGAGGGATGATAGATAGAAAGAAGAAGAATAAAATAAGAAAGATATAGGATTCCAATGTGTATGGTCTATGAATTACATCATAAAAAAAAGGCAATGTGATAAAGCATCAATATAATAAAAAAAAAAAAAGAGAAAATTCGAAATCGTAACTTTTGAAACAACAAATAAAAATTAGAATTTAAGCAATAAAAAAGAGCAGCCCGGGTTAATAAAACTGAGAAAATTGACTCGGAAAGAAATTTTTTTGAAGCTCCATTGCAGGATTCAAACCTAGCCATTAAAGGAGAAGCTGTGGGAACGACAAAACCTATGACTGCATAGGATTTTATTGAAAAGAATCCTAACACCTCATTGGGTGGGATGGCGGAACAAACCAAAAAAATTGCTTTATTTGTTTGATAAGGTTCTAAATTAACAAATAAGACAGGAAAGAGTAAATATTCGCCCGCGAAATCCTTATTGGATTAGAATACTTTATCACAATTCAATAAGAATAAAAAAAAGGAGAAAAAAAAGAAAGTTTACATTTTATAAAGATATTGAATTTTGATATACTCTAGATCTTCTTTCTTAACTATATATTTTTCTATTTTAAAAAAGTAAAAATAAAAAAACCTAACTTTTTCTATTATATATTGATGTGTATCTATCCATAATATTTTAAAATATTATGGAATTAATTTACACGCTTTCTCATTTCATTCGCGAGGAGCTGGATGAGAAGAAACTCTCATGTCCAGTTTTGCAGTAGAGATGGAACTAAGAAAGAACCATCGACTATAACCCCAAAAGAACTAGATTTCGTAAACAACATAGAGGAAGAATGAAGGGAAAATCCTGCCGAGGCAATCGTATTTGTTTTGGTAGATATGGTCTTCAAGTACTTGAACCCGCTTGGATCACCGCGAGACAGATAGAAGCAGGACGAAGAGCAATGACACGATATGCACGTCGTGGTGGAAAAATATGGGTGCGTATATTTCCCGACAAACCGGTTACAATAAGACCCACAGAAACACGTATGGGCTCGGGAAAGGGATCCCCCGAATATTGGGTAGCCATTGTTAAACCAGGTCGAATACTTTATGAAATGAGCGGAGTATCCGAAACTGTAGCTAGAGCAGCTATCTCCATAGCAGCCAGTAAAATGCCCATACGAAGTCAATTTCTTCGATTAGGGATATAGAACCCCCCAAAAAAAAGGAGTATTGAAGATAAAAAACCCCAGGTTTTTCTTTCAGAAAAGACAATATTTCTTTCATCCTTTTGCATTGAAATACCAAATGGAAATCAAAATAATATGATTCAACCTCAGACCCTTTTAAATGTAGCGGATAACAGTGGAGCTCGAAAATTGATGTGTATTCGAGTCATAGGAGCCGCTGGTAATCAGCGATATGCTCGTATTGGTGATGTTATTGTTGCTGTAATCAAAGACGCAGTGCCCCAAATGCCTCTAGAAAGATCCGAAGTAATTCGAGCTGTAATTGTACGTACATGTAAAGAATTCAAATGCGAAGACGGTATAATAATACGCTATGATGACAATGCAGCAGTTATCATTGATCAAAAAGGAAATCCAAAAGGAACTCGAGTTTTTGGCGCGATTGCCGAAGAATTGAGAGAATTGAATTTTACTAAAATAGTTTCATTAGCTCCTGAAGTATTATAAATACTAGTATATGAGATATAGATCAAAGAAAAAATTAGTGGATTGTCTCTCACGTATATGCTTTAAAATCCAAAGTTTAAAGAAAAAGGAAAACATGTTAATTATAGAAAAATTAGGAGGAACCTAGAATTAGAGTCTTATGGGCAAGGACACTATTGCTGATTTACTAACCTCTATAAGAAACGCAGACATGAATAAAAAAGGAACAGTTCGAATAGTATCCACAAATATTACCGAAAACATTGTTAAAATACTTCTACGAGAGGGTTTTATTGAAAGTGTTCGGAAACATCAGGAAAGTAACCGATATTTCTTGGTTTCAACTTTGCGACATCAAAAGAGAAAGACTAGAAAAGGAATATTTAGAACTAGAACCTTTTTAAAGCGTATCAGCCGACCTGGCTTACGAATTTATGCCAACTATCAAGGAATTCCTAAGGTTTTGGGCGGAATGGGAATTGCTATTCTTTCTACTTCTCGAGGTATAATGACAGATCGAGAAGCTCGACTAAACAGAATTGGGGGAGAAGTCTTATGTTATATATGGTAATGGCCCCACCCATAGTACTCGAATTCTATCTCGAACTTCCTATTTTCAAAATAAAAATAGAAAAATAGGAGAAAAAAAAATATGACAGAAAAAAAAAAACCGAGAGAAGCAAAAGTAACTTTTGAGGGTTTAGTTACGGAAGCCCTACCCAACGGAATGTTCCGCGTTCGCCTAGAGAATGACACCATCATCCTGGGCTATATTTCAGGAAAGATCCGATCTAGCTCTATACGAATACTGATGGGGGATAGGGTAAAAATTGAAGTAAGTCGTTATGATTCCAGCAAGGGGCGTATAATTTATAGACTTCCCCATAAGGATTCGAAGCGTACCGAAGACTCGAAGGATAATGAAGATTTGAAGGATACCAAAGATTCAAAAGATTAAGTTTTTCTAGGGTAATAACTTCCAAGTTTCAAAATTCAAAATTAAAGTGAAGAGACTTATTTTTTCCAAAAAAATAGATTCATAGTTTAAGAAAGGAATATCCATATATGAAAATAAGAGCTTCTGTTCGTAAAATTTGTACAAAATGTCGACTGATTCGTAGGCGTGGGCGAATTAGAGTCATTTGTTCCAATCCGAAGCATAAACAAAGACAGGGGTAATCTTTCGAAAAAGGAGCTTTTCTTTCTAAAAAGTAAAGTAAAAAAAAGGTACCCACGGAAATGTTCAAAATCGAAAAAGGGAAGTAAAGGATATATTTTACACGGAAACGGATATCTTTGTATCTTTTTTTCTTTTTGTTATTTCTAACTCATATTTATGAGATTATAAAATATGACAAAAGCTATACCAAAAATAGGTTCACGTAAAAAAGTGCGTATTGGTTTGCGTAGGAATGCCCGTTTTAGTTTACGGAAGAGTGCACGTAGAATAACAAAAGGGGTTATTCATGTTCAAGCCAGTTTCAACAATACCATTATAACCGTTACAGACCCGCAAGGTCGGGTGGTTTTCTGGTCCTCCGCAGGTACTTGTGGATTCAAAAGCTCAAGAAAAGCATCACCCTATGCTGGTCAAAGAACAGCAGTAGATGCTATTCGTACAGTGGGTTTGCAACGAGCAGAAGTTATGGTAAAAGGTGCTGGTAGCGGAAGAGATGCCGCATTACGAGCCATTGCTAAAAGTGGTGTACGGTTAAGTTGTATACGCGATGTAACACCTATGCCGCATAATGGATGCCGACCTCCTAAAAAAAGACGTCTGTAAAAAAATGAAACCGGTTTCAAGAGAAATAAACGATTCAATGATCAAATAATAATACTAGTCTGTTATGGTTCGAGAGGAGGTAACAGGATCCACCCAAACACTAGAGTGGAAGTGTGTTGAATCAAGAGTAGATAGTAAGCGTCTTTATTATGGTCGTTTCATTCTGTCCCCGCTTAGAAAAGGTCAAGCGGATACTGTCGGTATTGCCTTGCGAAGAGCTTTACTTGGCGAAATAGAAGGAACATGTATCACACGCGCCAAATTTTGGAACGTCCCACACGAATATTCTACAATAGTAGGTATTGAAGAATCCATACAAGAAATTTTACTAAATTTGAAAGAAATTGTATTGCGAAGTAATCTTTATGGAGTTAGAGACGCATCAATTTGCGTCAAAGGTCCTAGATACATAACCGCTCAAGATATAATCTTACCGCCTTCCGTAGAAATCGTTGATACGACACAACCTATAGCTAACTTGAGAGAGCCCATTGATTTCTGTATTGAGTTACAGATCAAGCGAGATCGCGGATATCATACGGAACTCAGAAAGAACTCTCAAGATGGAAATTATCCTATAGATGCTGTATCCATGCCTGTTCGAAATGTGAATTATAGTATTTTTTCTTGTGGGAATGGAAATGAAAAACACGAGATACTTTTTCTAGAAATATGGACGAATGGTAGTTTAACTCCTAAAGAAGCGCTTTATGAAGCTTCTCGTAATTTGATTGATTTATTTCTTCCTTTTCTACACGCGGAGGAAGAGCGCACTAGTTTCGAAGAAAATAAAAACAGGTTTACTCCACCTCTTTTAACCTTTCAAAAAAGATTCACTAATCTAAAGAAAAACAAAAAAGGAATTCCATTGAATTGTATTTTTATTGATCAATTAGAATTGCCTTCTAGAACGTATAATTGTCTCAAAAGGGCCAATATACATACACTATTGGACCTTTTGAGTAAAACTGAAGAAGATCTTATGCGAATTGACAGTTTTCGTATGGAAGATGGAAAACTGATATGGGACACTCTGGAGGAGCATCTTCCAATTGATTTACCTAAGAACAAGTTCTCGCTTTAAATCCATTGCAATTTTTTCCTCTTCTTCTTTTTTGAGTTAGAATAAAAAGAAAAAAGAAAGCAATTTTGCATCTTTGGCACAATCTATATTTTCGCGAAATGGATCATAATAAAATAGATTTTAGGTATCTAGGGAAGATTCACTTGGAAGTAACTATTTCCTAGATACCCATGCAGGGGACTTCGCGGTTGAATGAATCAACTCGAAAAATCCCTAAAAAAGACCTAAAGTTAAGGATTTATCAATGGGTAATGTTGCTCCAATACCTAACCAAAGAGCTACTCCAGTACCGATTAAAAAAACGGTCGTAGCTACTGGGCGACGAAACGGATTTTGGAATTTATTGACATTCTCCAGAAAGGGTACTGTCAATAAGCCCGTTGGCACAGAAACCATTAAGAGAACACCCAATAACTTATTGGGTACTGTACGGAGTATTTGAAATACGGGAAAGAAGTACCACTCGGGTAATATTTCCAGAGGAGTTGCAAACGGATCCGCCGGTTCACCAATCATTGACGGCTCTAGAACCGCTAAACCTACATTACACGCAATAGTACCTAGAATTACTACTGGAAAAATGTATAAAAGATCGTTGGGCCACGCGGGTTCCCCGTAATAATTATGTCCCATCCCTTTAGCTAATTTTGCTCTTAATACAGGATCATTTAAGTCAGGTTTCTTTGTTATTGGGATAGGTGAATTCTTTAGGATCCATCCCCCAAAGGAACCGGACATGAGAATTTTTCATCATCCGGCTCGAGCAAGAATGAAAAAAATAAGACCGTGGAGGATCCACAATAGAATAGGGTATATAATGACTCAATGACTCAAGGTAAGAAAAGCTTTATCAGATTATCTTTTCCGAAGTTGCGCCTATAACTACTATCCTATTCTTATGCGTAAATGCTCAATATCCAAGTGGGCTTACAAATTTGATCATGATCAATTGCTTTGTGGATTGTCTCTTGATTAGTTGGTGTTTATCCCCTCAATATTGCAAGTTTCTTACGTCCAAACAAAGTATTTACTTGTTACTAATAAAAAATCCAAAAGTTTAGCCTATGTTCTTCCTTAGATCCCTTATTTTACTCCGATAGTATTGCGGATCGAAATCGATGCAAAGAAAATGAATGCATTTCCATACTATAATAAAAAGTAAGTGTAATAAATATAGAAATGGATCATATCACATGACTTATTCCATTTATACTCTATGGGATCTTACGGAGCCTGTTCATGGATGACATGATTGGGGTATGATCATAGAAAATATTCTCCTCAAGTGAACCAGCCTATCCTTCCTAGATAGGGGACTTACGTCTTGATTGGATGCGGAGACACCTTTGGTCGTGAATTCTAATGTGGCAGATCCAATTCTCTATCTGCATGGCCAAATCAATAATTCAAGTCACACACTCCCATAATCCGCCTTATTTTCTTTCGTAAAATGAACTTCAACTATTTGTATTGTATCAAAATACTTCGAAGTTGAAGAGAAGTATCCAAATGACATGTCTTATTTTACAATAACCCATGTTTGTAGCAATGAAATACCACAACCTACCCGATATGATATATGAGAATTCTAATTCTCTATGATATGTTTTCCCTATAAAGGACCCGAAATACCTTGCTTACGTATCATTGGAAAGTGCATTAACATAAATACGGCGGTAAGGAGAGGCAGTACAAAGGTATGTAAACTATAAAAACGAGTCAAAGTGGATTGGCCCACACTAGCACTTCCACGTAATAATTCCACTAAAGGGGATCCTATTACCGGAATTGCTTCAGGTACACCTGTCACAATTTTGACTGCCCAATAACCAATTTGATCCCAAGGCAAAGAATAACCAGTTACGCCAAATGATGCAGTCAATACAGCCAAAACCACACCTGTGACCCAAGTTAATTCACGGGGTTTTTTAAACCCACCTGTGAGATACACACGAAATACGTGCAGGATCATCATTAGAACCATCATACTTGCTGACCATCGATGAACTGATCGGATTAACCAACCAAAATTGGCCTCCGTCATTATATATTGAACGGAGGAAAAAGCCTCTGTAACGGTTGGTCGGTAGTAAAAAGTCATAGCAAAACCGGTAGCGACTTGTACTAGAAAACAAGTAAGTGTAATTCCCCCTAAACAATAAAATATGTTGACATGAGGAGGAACATATTTACTAGTTATATCATCTGCAATTGCCTGAATCTCAAGACGTTCCTCAAACCAATCATATACTTTATTGAGATAGGTAACTAGCCTGACTCCCCCTCCGAGAACCGTATATGAAAATTTCATCTCGTACGGCTCAAGCAGAAACACACAAATTTTCAACGGATATTAGAAAAAAAAAGTTCAAAACTTCATCAGCCACGGTATTGGATCGATTTGCCTTGAAGATATGAAATAAGAAAAATCCATAATTTCTTCTTTGTGATGATAATGCCAAAAAATCTCAAGTTGGCTCATCTGCCTTTCTTTCCCTTATGTTGATCATTAGAGGCCTCTTGACTTGTCTTTTCTCTTCCCTATTTTTGATTTATTTTATTACTAGTAATAAAATAAATCAAAATTTATAGTGGTTTTCTGATAGAAATTATCTTGTTGCGATCCTATGAATCAGTTCAATTAAAACCTTAGATTCATACTAGAGCCACGATGATTGAGTCTCAAGCTAAACAAAAGGCAAGGGTTCTTCGAATAAGAACCGCTTGATGATCATTTATTGAAAGAGAAAAAAGTTGTCTTTTGGGGCAAACAAAATTGGAAGGGAGAAAATTCTTTTTTTTATTAAGAACTACTTTAATTTTTTTTTGCAGTCTGGTTGCGAGGTCTAAATAGTGAGTATGAATCATAGTTCCATTTTTTTCTTGATCCACTCTATGTACTTCGTGTTCCAGATACTAGAATAAATAATATCCGACGAATTAGAATCATCTTGATAGAGATAACAGGCCCTTTCTATGTATTATCAATAGGATCAATTCTAACAAGTCACACACTCATATTCCAGAGATACCGAAACAAAAAAATCCACGGTCGAACTACCAGAATGTCTCGAAATGTGGAGCTTAAAGTAGAAAGGCTTTTTTTGGATGGAAAAACTATGAAGTCATAGTTTTAGTTAGTAGAAACCTAATTCGTTAAAATTCCGTCCAGTAAAACAGAAGAATTATAAATTTCTAAAATGATAGATAGGAATATCGCGAATAAAGCCATTGCGACCCCCATAAAAGGAGTAGTTCCCCAACCCGGAGCTACTTTCCCATATTCCGAATTCAAGGGTTTCAATAAACTACCCGCGCCAGTCCGTTTTGGCTTAGGTCTAGAACTATCTTCAACGGTTTGTGTAGGCATAAATTCTATTTAATCATTGGTGTTGACTTTGTATACTATTCCGTTGTAGTTGTAAATACACGATCTTTTCATGGATCCATTGTAATCTTGAAATTCTATAAAAATGGAAACAGCAACTTTAGTCGCCATCTCCATATCCGGTTTACTTGTAAGCTTTACTGGGTATGCCTTATATACCGCGTTTGGGCAACCCTCTCAACAATTAAGAGATCCATTCGAAGAACACGGGGACTAATTGAAGTAAGAAGTCTCCCCTCTGGGGGACTTCTTACTGCAATGAAATTATTTATTTCCTTCAATTAAATAATTTCATTTTTTAGTCGGAACCTTAGGTGGTTCTCGGAAGAAGATAGCGAAAAAAATTATCCCTAAAGTCGAAACTAAAAGGAACGTATAAACCAATGCTTCCATAGATTCGATCCTGGTTTATTTACAATTATAACTTCCACACCTATTCACTTATCATTTGGGATCATTTCCCGTATAAAAAAAGAAAAAGAGTCAAAAAAAGGACAGGAGATGTTTCTCATGTCAAATCAAAAAAGAGAGGTGAAAGATACCATAGCAATGTGTTATCAGGCTGCCTGTCTCCTTGTAGTTGGATCTCCAACTTTTTGGAATGTTCCAAATTCCACTTGAGCATCCAAGTCTGGATCAATACCAGCAAAAACATCTCGGAACAAGGTTCGAGCGCCATGCCAAATGTGTCCGAAAAAGAAGAGCAAAGCAAAGGTAGCATGACCAAAAGTGAACCAACCCCTTGGACTGCTGCGAAAAACACCATCTGATTTCAAAGTAGCTCGATCTAATTCAAAAATTTCCCCTAATTGAGCACGCCGCGCATATTTTTTTACAGTAGCAGGATCAGAATAACTTACTCCATTAAGTTCACCACCATAGAACTCCACCGTTACGCCTACTTGTTCAACACTATATTTGGATTCTGCTCTTCTAAAAGGAACGTCCGCTCTCACAATTCCCTCCTCATCTACCAAAACTACCGGAAATGTTTCAAAAAAAGTAGGCATACGACGTACAAAAAGCTCGCGTCCTTGTTTATCTCTAAAGACGGGATGTCCTAACCATCCAACAGCTATTCCATCTCCATTGTCCATTGAGCCTGCTCTGAATAATCCCCCCTTTGCCGGATTATTACCAATATAATCATAAAAGGCTAATTTTTCGGGAATTTTAGACCAAGCTTCTGATAAACTAAGATTTTCGGCTAACCCATCGCTAACTCTTCGATATATTTCTTGCTGAAAGTATCCCTGATCCCACTGATAACGAGTAGGCCCAAATAATTCTATTGGGGTAGTTGCCGATCCATACCACATAGTTCCGGCAACTACGAAAGCAGCAAAAAAAACAGCAGCGATACTACTGGAAAGTACAGTTTCAATATTGCCCATACGCAATCCTTTGTATAGACGTTGAGGCGGACGGACACTAAGATGGAATAGGCCCGCTAATATGCCCAATGTACCCGCAGCAATATGATGCGAAGCTATTCCCCCTGGAACGAAAGGATCAAAACCCTCTGCACCCCACGCAGGATTTACAGCTTGTACTTTTCCAGTTAGTCCGTAAGGATCGGACACCCATATCCCAGGGCCATATAAACCCGTTACATGAAATGCACCAAAGCCAAAACAAGCCACCCCTGCAAGAAATAAATGAATTCCAAAGATCTTGGGCAAATCCAAAGAAGGTTTTCCTGTCCGCTCATCACAAAATATTTCTAGGTCCCAATATACCCAATGCCAGATAGCTGCCAAGAAACACAAGCCAGAAAACACAATATGGGCACCCGCCACACCTTCATAACTCCAAATACCCGGATTCGTTACAGTTCCTCCTGAAATACTCCAACCACCCCACGAATTGGTTATTCCTAAACGAGTCATGAAGGGGATGACGAACATACCTTGTCTCCACATTGGATCCAGAACAGGATCAGAGGGATCAAAAACCGCTAATTCGTATAAAGCCATCGAGCCAGCCCAACCAGAAACTAGAGCTGTGTGCATTATATGCACCGAAAGCAATCGACCCGGATCATTCAATACGACAGTATGAACACGATACCAAGGCAAACCCATGGAAATACCCCTTTAGCAAAGAAAAATAGACACGATGTCGCTTTATTTTATCGCATTGGAAAAGACTATCCATACATATCCTATGTACCTAACCCTTCTAGGGGATTCTATGTCAGAAAGCGTGAATATTTATTTCATTCCATTAAAAATAACAAGCCAATTCCGTTTGTAAGAAGAAAGAGAAGCAGATCTATTCTATACTCGATAAGTGCCAATATGCAATGGGTAACTTGGGCTATTTGGAAAAAGGAAGAATAGACCCTTAATCCCTCTTTGTTTATCATTCGAATCACGGATTCCTTTTTCTTTATTCAATCCGTCTTACCTTCCTTATATGTATAATCTTTCAATCTATGTATTATTTCAATCTATGTATTATTTCAATCTATGTATTATTTCAATCTATGTATTAATGGAATCCATAGTATTCTTATAGAATAGAATAAGAAAAAAATGAAGATAATAAACTGCGGATTCTTTCTTTCTCTTCCATTCTTACGTTTCCGTATTAAAGTGTAGTTTTCTTACTTAAATTTAATAATATTAATCTAATATAATATGCCCATTGGTGTTCCAAAAGTACCTTACCGGATTCCCGGAGATGAAGAAGCGACTTGGGTTGACTTATACAATGTTATGTATCGAGAAAGGACACTTTTTTTAGGTCAAGAGATTCGTTGCGAAATCACGAATCATATTACGGGTCTGATGGTATATCTCAGTATAGAAGATGGAATTAGCGATATTTTTTTGTTTATAAACTCCCCTGGCGGGTGGCTAATCTCAGGAATGGCTATTTTTGATACGATGCAAACCGTGACACCAGATATATATACAATATGCCTCGGAATAGCCGCGTCCATGGCCTCCTTCATTCTGCTTGGAGGAGAACCCACCAAGCGTATAGCATTCCCTCACGCTAGGATTATGCTTCACCAACCCGCTAGTGCTTATTATCGGGCAAGGACGCCGGAATTTTTCCTAGAAGTGGAAGAGTTACACAAAGTTCGCGAAATGATCACAAGGGTTTATGCACTAAGAACGGGCAAGCCCTTTTGGGTTGTATCCGAAGACATGGAAAGGGATGTTTTTATGTCAGCAGACGAAGCCAAAGCTTATGGACTTGTCGATATTGTAGGGGATGAAATGATTGACGAGCACTGCGATACGGATCCAGTGTGGTTTCCAGAAATGTTTAAGGATTGGTAGTGGCTAGATTTCTTGTAAATTTATTTCAAACCTAAATTCGGGTTTTATGATATTTTATAGAAAATAGAAATACTTCATGATGATGAATCATCAGGTTAAGATCGATCTAAACCAATCCATTTTTTCTATATACATACGCACATGCCAACGGTTAAACAACTTATTAGAAATGCAAGACAGCCAATACGAAATGCTAGAAAATCGGCCGCGCTTAAGGGATGTCCTCAGCGTCGAGGAACATGTGCTAGGGTGTATGTGCGACTCGTTCAGATCATGAGTTCAAAGAAATAAGAAAATTTTTGAAGTATCCATGATCGGTACCAATGAATAGGATAGAAAAGCTCCATCCTGGATTTCTACGGTATATGGAATTTATGGTTTCCTTTGGTGCAAATCCAATCATCTAGATTTGAATTGGAAGAAGCAATTCCTCCATTGGTAGCAAATGGTTATCCATTAAGCGGAGGAAATAGTAATAAAAAGAAAAAAGCATATGCTCCTTTATCTTAAAAGAACGGACTAAAGGGTCAGCTACTTAGCCAACTTTCATAATTAAATACCGTCACTGTATGAATAACTCTTATTGTGAAAAGAGCTATTTACTCTATAATGGATGGGTAGAGCCAAAGAATGTGAACTATACAAGTTCACAATACCTTTTGATGAAATGAAAGAAGGGGCTCCGGTGTATAGAGAGGGCCTCACCGTTTAAAAGGGAACCATAGAAACGATGGAACCCACTGTTTTTTTAGTATCATTAGAATTTCTTATTTCTATGCGAAATAACTGAGGAGAATAGAATAAAAAATCGTGGTTGGGAAGGTTATAGTAGCAAAAGCCATTGGAATTCATATTTTATATATCGGAATAATCCGTTTTGTTATTAATGGGAAAAAAGAGGATTAAAAGAAGAGAAATCATTAGTTATTCATTAAGGTTAATTTGATTCAATGACCAGAGTTCCGCGAGGATATATAGCTCGGAGACGACGAACAAAAATGCGTTCATTTGCCTCAAACTTTAGAGGGGCTCATTTAAGACTTAATCGAATGATTACTCAACAAGTAAGAAGAGCTTTTGTTTCTTCTCATCGAGATAGAGGGAGGCAAAAGAGGGATTTTCGTCGTTTGTGGATCACTCGGATAAACGCAGCAACACGGGTATATAACGTATTCGATAGTTATAGTAAATTAATACATAATATGTACAAGAAGGAATTAATTCTTAATCGTAAAATGCTTGCACAAGTAGCTGTATCAAATCCAAATAATCTTTACACGATTTCCAATAAAATAAAGACCATCAATTAAAGGATAAAAAAGTAATATACAGGTTAAACCCGAATTCCCGGAGAGGGAACTCCGGGAAGATACAATAAATTAAGATTAAGTGGTAGGAATCAACGAGCATGTTGCAATAAATAAAAAAACTATTTCTTTTTTCCCATGTTTCTTTCTTATATTATAACAAACCCAAGAATCAAAACTGGATTACTTTCTTTATATATGAGTCTGACCCTTTCGAATAAAACATCAACAATCGGAACTTAAGTTTCGATTGTTGTTTCTTAAATTCTGGTTGGAGTTTCTTAAGTTTCGGTTGGAATTGAACTTTTGTGTTAATTGAGGAATATGTCTATTTTTTCTGTGTCTAGGACCAGTAATTATCGAAATTGACTGGGCTTGAAATTGCTTCTCATTCTCATAGTTACGAAATGGTAAGAAAGATAAAATACGAGCCTGTTTTATAGCAAGAGTAATTAATCGTTGTTGTTTCAAGGTTAATCTATTTATTCGTCTGGATAATATTTTTCCTTGTTCACTAATAAATCGATTAATTAAACTCATGTTTCTATAATCAATTCGATCCCCCGGGCCTATTCGAGAACGCCTACGAAAAGGTTGTTTGGATTTACGAAAAGGTTGTTTGAATTTACGAAAAGTTTGCTTTGATTTATGAAAAGTTTGTTTGGATTTACGAAAGGGTTGCTTAGATTTATGAAAAGGTTGTTTAGATATATACATGATTTATTCGTTATTTTAAAATTTGAAAAAAAAAATGGATTTCTTTATTTTATTAATTTTGGATCCAGAAGAAGTAGTTTTTCTTTGGTCCATATATTATTTGATTCATATACTATAATATAAAAAAAACCTCTATACATATGAAATAATATCTACCTAAAATCATATGAGTTGATTTTTATTTTGTATTCTATCTATGTTCTATATAGTTAATAAGAAGTTCTTACTCTTTCTGTTCTTTGGAAAAAACAAACACGCGATACTCCTATATACTCCTATTTCTTTATTTCATTATGAGTCGTATGCTTGCGACAATAACGACAAAATTTTCTTAATTCTAATTGTCCGGGTGTATTGTGGCGATTCTTTTGAGTACTATATCTAGAAATCCCCGTCGATTCCTTATGGGTACCCTTTCGAACACAACTAATACATTCCAAAATAACTCGGATTCTAACATCTTTGCCCTTGGCCATGAACCTCCTTTCCTTTTTGGATCGACTTAACTTAATTCCTATACCTATTATTTTATTCTTCTATTTTGGATACGAAGAAGAAGAATAAAATCTATAGAAGTTCCTAACTAAACTAAAAATTCGATTTCTAAAGATTTTGTTCTTCTTCTTCGAATTCTCTAACGAATCCAATCCAATAGAATCAAAAATTTTGGAAATTTGTAAATTTGTAAATTAAGTAATAAAACATAGAGAAATAATTAAAGAATACAATCCTTATCCATCTTTTCTTTCTTTTTGCTTCATATACTAAAAAAGAATTCAAAAAGGGCAAATTTTCGTCATGTCACGAAGAATTCTATCTCTCGCATAGGAATAATTAGAATGAAAAAAAAGGGAATGACAAAGCATCTGGGAATAAACGATTGATTTCTATCAATAAACCTGCTAAAGCCCCAAACCATAGAGTACTTAGCACGGGTGCTACAGAGAGATATGTTTTTATATCCCGCATTGAAAATCCTCCTTCCGTATTGGAATACATATATGATCAGATACTCTTGCCCAAGATCGTTTGTATTTCTTTTGGTTAGGCGAAATTCCTAATTAAAAAACAAAATAAATATTATAAATATATATATAGAATATATAGAATGAACCATATAGAGTAGATTTTCCTATCCTTAAAAAAGATGACCCCTTCTTCTTATACATTACTAAGGAATAGAAATCCTTCTTTTATAGGTGAAATTCGACTGGATTTTAGATGTATACCCTTCCTTGATTATATGAGACTAAAAACAAGAAATGACAAGAAAGTTCCATATAAATAGAGAAATACAAGAAAATTACGATATGGAAAACAAGAAAGGAATTGTGTACAATGGCATTGTACAACAATTTTGAAAAGGGATGTAGCGCAGCTTGGTAGCGCGTTTGTTTTGGGTACAAAATGTCACAGGTTCAAATCCTGTCATCCCTACCTATTAATTCTCTCTTCTTTATGGGCAGTAGCGGGGAGATTGATTAAAGTGGGTATAACTTGAATTTGTGGATACTTAT